GGTGCGTAGCGGATCTTACGTTCTCTAAGAAGATTTTTTTATTTAGCTTCGCACCTTCCCCTATCTTTGTAGGGCTGAGGGCGGAATTCTGTCTTTCGGGATGGTCTTGGGCAATAGGTTTAGTGACAAGATATCCACGCACATAGCAAAAAGGAAAGGAAATGGCATTTATCCAAAATTCCCGGTATTTCATGAAAGCGGGACCATTTCTTTGTATTATATGAATAATACACTGCTGCACATGACAAGAATCTGCTCTTAGGTGCTAGCCTTTAGCTTCTTTCTTTGTCAGTGCAGTGCCATATCAAGAAGGGAATAATCCCAGTCAATCAGCAGCTTATTCGATTCCTATTTTTTATATGTCATGTCACTTCCTCGTCCATTAACAAGGCAAGAGCAAGATAGTCAGAAAGGTTTGAAGACGCTCGACCAAGGTACGAGGAAGGGACTTGACTTGGGTACGATAGTGGTATGATTCCCATCGAGAAAGAAGGAACTTCAACACCATTGGCAAGTACGGATTCCTCTGACAATCTTTGCTTGGGTTTTCAAGGTTTGAACTCTGTATTGAAGAGTGGAACTTGCTTTTCTGTGTCGGCTGGAAAGGAAGGAACTCTCACTCGGAATGGAATGCCAACAAACTAATTCCAAAAGGATTTGTATTTGGTTTCTCCTCGGATGTGCATGGACCTTGAGATGCTAGCCGCAGGTCAAGATGGGGCACCCCCGGTATGTGGTATTCATTCTAGAGTTGGAAAGGCTGGGCCAAGCAGCGAATAACCTTGGATGCAACTTTTTGCAGGGTTTGACCTGATATGGATGAACTATGTATAAAATCTTTCTAGAGGGGGGGAGCTTCAGTCGGGATTTTTTTAGTACTTGTTAGCGCCCCTTCCCCTTTTCTATGTACCAATCTATGTGTGACCCACACCCCAGGACCCTTCTCACCAGAACTGACTTGGAAATCCGATCGATAAATGGCGGAAAAGGCCTAAGCAGAAGCGACTAATCGAGCTTGTTCTCCGGTTGACGCTGGTTCTTTAAAGACCTAAGCGGGGAAATTGACTTACTCTTGCTGTTCCAGTAGTTCTTAGATCTGGTGCCGCTACACCCAGAACCTTTTGACAGATAAAGACAAATCCAATACAGACTCTTTTCTACGTTATAAAAGAGTAAAGGAAAAAAACAACCTTAACCCCCAGCGGGATAGAATCTAACTCTCAATCCAGGCTTAGACCAGCTCGAAGCTATAGAAAAGATCCTTGTTAGTAACATAAGCCAATCCAGGCAAAGGGTCGATGGTTTTGAGCTCGACCAAGGGGAGAGGAAGGAAGGAAGAGGAGCCTGAAGTAGAGAAACCTACAAATAAGAGAATACCTGCCAAAAACTTCACCTCGGTAAACCTTTGGAATACAGATTGTCGAGCCGCCGACAACTCCCAGGGTTCACTAAAACAGGGGGTACTCCGCGAAAGACTATTGAGTGACCTGTCGAGCTGATCCGACACCAAGTGGGCCGCACCTCTGAGGACTCAATATGAAAGAGAAAGGTCTTCCTTTAACCCCGAAAATTGTCCTGTAGATAGGTTTCTCACCCGTCGCAGAAACTCTTTTAAGAAAAAGGCTTCTCTAAATTTTCGTGGCATCCGGATCGGGTGTTCATAATCTGGAGTAAAAGGATTCGAACCTTTGCATGCCGGTACCAAAAACCGATGCCTTACCACTTGGCTATACTCCATAGGCCTGTTTTGGGCGGGGAGAGCGGGAAGGGAGAAGCAGGGCTCGAAGAACGAGCCGAGCCGTGCAAGGACGCGGGGATATAGCAAGTAAGCAGCAAGGTTCTCCCTTTAGGTTAGGACCGACTACAACAAGCTCACGACTCTAATAGAAACAAAGGGTAAGCTCTCTGCTCTAGTTGCTTGCAACGCTATGCCTATCAAAGTTGGCGAAGGCTTCTGTAACCTTATACTCGTTAGGCTGTTCGACTGAACTCGTTGGCTCCCCGTCCACCGAAAGTCGGTAACCTTCGTCACCGTCAGCATTTGGTACTCTCTCGATAGCTTCAATAGTTCACTGAAAGCCTTTGGTCTAATGAACTGCAAACCCTTCAGAAAGAAAGACATAATATAATAGGTTGCGGGAACCGACGGTGACGAAGGTTACCGGGCCGATGCGGCCGGTTACCGAGAACCTTATGGTTCCCGGGAGACGACGTTCCCTTTGTAAAGTAGGCCTTTTGATAACTAATTAGAGTTGACATGAAATGGATCACGGAAGAAAACATATCCGATGAATCATTAAATCCCTTCCCGCTCACACGGGTTCTTCTATGTGAGGTGGGGGCCTACATAAGAGCGGAACCTAGATAGAACGCGGAGCGCCGGCCCCGACCGCCGATACAGTGACCATGCTTACCTAGCTCTTGTCTTAGTGAGTCTTCCTCTTTTCTAGGTTTTTTCTGAGTGTTAAAACGATAGATTTTTCATTTGCCAATGAATTGGATCCGCCCCGATTCGATCAATAATGGGATTCTTGGCTAGAGAAAGGTTCTGTGACATGGACGCCCAGACGAACTCGGTCGGTCGGTTGGCCCGCCTAACAGATGATGAGATTCTCGATCGATTTGATCGAATTTTGAAAAGTCTTTCTCACTATTCAGAACAGTGGAGCTTTCGATCAAGATCTTCTCGCCTCCCCCGTTTGGGCTCTCGCTCGAATCGGAACCTTTATGCGTTGGTAGGCTTTCGACTCAATCTAATAGCCTACCTATCGGGTGCCAATAAAAGAAGAGAAAGTTTTCACAGGGGCTCATCATCTGATGCAGAACCGATGCGAGAGGGAGAAGCGGGGATTGATAGCTTTCAAGAACCAGTGGAAAGGAAAGAGTTGTTCCCTGCATTCCTTCCTTTCCAAAAAGAGTCAAATTTCGGCATAAAAGATTTTATTGAATGAACGCCACTTTGGTTGTTTTAAAACAAATCCAATGTTGGGCCAAGCCTAGCCAGCCGGTAATAGCCGAAGGCAAAAAAGGGGGAGATAGGGAAGAGGAGATTAAGGATAGTCACTCCACTCCATAGATAGTGCACACAGATTCTTCTTTCATTTTCTCGGGTCGGAAACGCGGGCTGCTGGTGGGGCAGGGAGAATGGCTTCTTCCGCTTTACAATCGGAATAAGGAACCTTAGAATTCACCCCCTACCTGTCGATGAAAAAATGGGATTTGAGAGGAGCGAAAAGCTAGCGGATCAGAAAGATTTGTATGGAATGTCCTACTCCTGCCTGAGCTTTCCGATCAACCAATCCCCTATTTAAGGGACATCTGTGTTAGGTAGGCCCAGGGATCACTGATTAGTCGAATGAGCCCATCTCTCTGGCCTATCATTTGTTGGTCGATCCGGCTGGCGGCTCCTGCATCTCTATGGGGGCCCCTTTATACAAGTTTGCTGCTAGGAGTCCCTAGAGTCGAATCAATAATCAATAGAAGTTTACTGATCTGGCTCTTCAATCGACGATCTACTGCTCCCTCTTAATAGCAGATGCCCATGCTTTGATTCGAAAGCCCTAGCCAGTGATGAATCTCCAGGAAGATCGGAGTATTATATTCCTCCTCCCCTCAGTTTGAACCCGTCCCAACAACGAACACCTTCCTACTGCAAGGTGAGGCTATGCCCTTCCCCTAGAATCCACTCTGGGTCGGAGGAGCAAGTAGTCCAACTTCTTGAGCAGCCGAGATATTGAACAACGAACATTTGATTAAATTCCTTGCCTCACCCTGAGATGAGAGGGAAGGTAGATTTGACTCGAATCCTGGACCCGATCTTTAATCCTACACCGGTTAATGATAATGATGGGATGGGAGAAGCTTTGATTTTGTCATTTTTTCATCAATGCTGGCCCAGTCGAGGCTCGTCCATGCCCAATCCCGATGGACAAACCTTCGATTTGCCTCTAGGTCTATAATCCACCCGTCTTCCCCAGTCCCTTCAAGCCCTCCCGGGGGCCTCGCCCTCTTTCTCAACTCGAGTCTTAAGTTCAGCGGCTTTCACGTTGACGAAGACCTGCGCTAATAAAAAGAAATGGGCAGTCCCGTCAATTACATCGACCCTTGGTCGAGCGTCTTCAAACCTTGAATGAATCAGTAACAACGGATTAGTGGAATGGGAGATCAAGAGACGGATAGGAGGGGAATGGCCTCTATCAATCATTGGTGGACCTTCCCTTTTTCCAGTCACGGAGCTCTCAACTGAGTTGTTTATTTAGGTTCTGGAATTCTGGGGCTTTCGATTCGTAAAATGTGGCGCGGGTTCATCTCTCTCGACCAGTTCAGGTTCAAGGGAGGGCGATCGAGGGGACCCAGACTTTAGATCTCCTCTCTATGGCGGGAGGTTTCTTTCGTATCAAGAGTGTGTTGGGGGAAGACGGATTGGATCGAGAGGCGATGCTTATGCCTCTTCTTTATCGATAGGATTCCCATCATTTTAAGTCTCCGGCGAAGGAGACAAGGGCGAGGCACCGAACTCAATTCCATCGAGCCTCAACCTCCATCCGTCATTAGTAATCTCAATTCGCTTTTCCTATTCACTAGTACACTGCGCGCTACAACTAGCAGCCCCTTTACTAGTAAGGGAAAAGGCTAGCGCGCTAGCTAGCTACTTATAGTTATAGCCCCTACTGAATTTATGGGATATTTGAAGAAGCCTGCTGAAAATGAAAAAGAGAAGCGCGCTAGCGCGCAACGGCTGATGAAAAGCCAGCAACTTTTTAGGAGTAGGTTTCTCAAAACCATCGACCCTTTCTTAGTAAGATAGGTGCTTAACGCCCTATACAAGGGGCTGCTTGCTGCTCGCCTCTATCTCTAAAGGGGCTTATGCACTCCACTCGTTACCACTAAACGACGAAGCCAGGAGCGGAAGGAGGGACTTGAACCCTCAACCTCAGCCTTGGCAAGGCTATGCTCTACCATTAAGCTATTTCCGCCAGCTACGGTAGTGGCGAAGCACTACTGAGCAATGAACGTATCACTTGATACGGACGACTTCTGTTTTTCCGCCGGACCACAGTCTTGACCTCCGATCGAGCTACAAACACGAGTAGGTAGGCGGCTAGGGGGTCGAGCTCAATTCCATCGACCCTCCCCCGGTGGTCGAGCGTCTTCAAACCTTTTAAATAAATCTCCGGCCGCTCAGTGCCGCTATTGGTGCGAGTTGTAAGGAGTCTTGGTCTCGAGTCAAGCTGGGGCGTCATTTCATTCTCGTAACGGGAATGAGTGCACCGCAAGACCAGACAAGTTGCTCCCTCGCCCCGCAGCGGCGGCATCTGTCTTTTAAGTGAAGTCATTTCCTAAGACGGCTCCTCTTATTCTACGATAATCCAAGCAGCAGCTCCACGAGTCTGCTCGGAACCGGTCGATTTCTAAGCCATTCGTTCTATACACAGTTGGTCTTGTAGCCATAGAAGAACTTCCCCCTCCCTTCGATTTCGCTGAAAGAAAGACTAATGTAAGCTGATGTCACACTACGGTACTTCGTACCAACTTGGTGTGTGGATAGGAAGAGAAGAAAAAGACTAGAAAGAACCATTCAAGAATCCCCAGTTGGAAATGAAGAACATAGAACTCTGACTTCACCCAACCCACGTGGTCCTTTTGGCAGCCAAACCAAGGGGTGACCAATAAGGGCATCAGAGATTATTATCTTATGTTATTAGCATTTACTCCAACTCATCAATGCCATTTTCATACAAGGAATTTCGACTGAGAATGAGACCTTATTCGCTCTGCTACAACGAACGAACAAAATGGCAGACCATCGAGGGTGAGTGAACGGCTAGCCAAAGCTTCTCCTTTGGATAAAAATCGTGGTGGAAATCCGGTTGAAAGCTGAAAGTCGATCAAAGAATTGTACCAACACGTACTCCCGGCCTAGGCTGGTTTATGAGTTAAGGACCTTCCCACCGCTTCACCTCTACTGAAATCGAATAGAGATCTCCGCCGGCTTAAGATCTCGGGTGTAACAGAGAACAAGAGACCATAGGATCTTTAAGGGATGAATGCACAGTAAGACTCCACTCTTAGGAGTGAGAATCAGAAATGAACTCTTTGCCATTTCTTCTACTGCTTTTGGAATTGACACTTATGAAAGCTATCAAAAAATGCCACTAGAGGAGCAGCAACTCCGATTCTAAAAGCACAAAAGAATTATAAAAATACAAGAATCTAGAACATCATACCTCTTTCGTTGATAAGTGTGGTCAACAGCTGGGGAAATCCTGACATTCATTCGAATTCTCACATTGGTGTTGTATCGAAGGGCGTACCTAATCCACAAAGAAGCTTCAAAAAACAAGTAGCTCGCCAAATCGGATGTTTTCAGGGATTTAGCCACTCTTTTAAAGGAAATCGTAGGTGGTAGAGTAGGGCTGGTAAGACCTTACCGAGTATACAGTATACAGCATATCAAGGTGATCGGCCAGGCTGCAATGCTAGGTCATAGGGAAAAAATAGACCCTACCATTCATAATTCGCAGGAGAAAGCTCCGCCAAAAGCCCAGGATCAGAGTCCTTCGCTCTGGAAAAGGTTCGAACTTGACTAGGATATGGGGCGCAACAACTGAACTATTAGATTAAGACTTGACCCTTCAATTGAGTATAAGTCAGCAAGCAGCTTACCCATCACCTCCTCCAGGTCAGGATGGCACCTCTTGCAAGATTCGTATTCTTCCCAGCTCCCAACCTACCCTTCGCCAGTTGGAAATATAGGCAAGAGGTCGCCCAAACCCGTGTTTTTTTGCTTGAAAAGGGCCACTACTAACTATGGGAGGGTGGAAGGGAGAGGCGTAGAGATGAAAAAGTTGGTGTCACACGTACTCATTGATCGGTCTGTCCGCTTAAAGCGAGAGGAATGGGAGTGGCTTAACCGACGGGAAAGTAAAGTAGGAGTGGCTCTACTGTTAATATTATATACACAGCTAATGCACTCCACGATTCCGAATACACCTATAAGCTCGCCTCAATCTTAGATTTTGCCTTATAAAGCATATAAAGACTCTTTGACGGGCTACTCCCTAAGCAGAATGCCCCTACCTCAAAGACAAGTATGGAAAAAACCGAAGATTTAAGTCGCCAATGAATGCTCTTCACCGTAAGCAGAGAAGGTTTCCACGAGTAGTGTCTACAAGCTAAGGTTATTAGAGAGATGCCGCTAGAGGGTCGATGGTTTTGAGCTTCAAATAAAATAGAATAGAAAGGAAAAGCAAGGGTCGATGGTTTTGACACGAAACAAAGGCTTTGAACTTCGCTGAGAGCGTGGGTGTATGGGTTAGGTTCTCTGTGCACTATCGGCCTAGTATAGTAGCGGATCATAAAGCGGATTGGGCTAACGGAAAGGGAGTGACGAAGGAAAAAGCAGATGTGTCCATGAGGGCTCGCAGGGACCGAAGGTTTGGTTGACCCTCTTTCTTTTCTTGCTAGCCCTTCTCTCGGAACGTATTTCAATCCTTACAGCTAAGGCTTACTCCTTCCTGCTTTGCCTGCTAAGGAAAAAGGGAAAGAAAGTCAGTCCCGAAAGTCGGAAGTAGTGCTTTCTACGGTACGATCCGAACTAGACTAACTGCTTTCTTCTCTTAATAAATTCCTGACTAGTCGTAGTTTTATTCTTTTCTGCATTCGGGCTGCTGTGGATTGTATTTTGCCTTACACTGCGAAAAGTCAAGAGAAGAGATCTAGATCTTGTAGCACTGAGTTGAGCAGCTAAAGAACTTTCGTGACTACTAATACGATACGATTTCAGAACAGACTGATCGAAAGCAAGGGTCGATGGTTTTGAGCTGATTCGATGTGCCATGTTTTCTTATCTTTATCTTCTAGCCGAACCGGGGATCTTAATGATATAAAGGGAAAGAAGAAGTGGGTTTGTGGGCTTCTTTCGCTTTATAGAAGAGACAAGAGGGGATACTATAAAACCTAATTAAGGATGGTAAGAGCAAGAAGAATCCAGTATTACACCATTAATTAACAAGTATATAATAAAACCTGATCCAATACCAAGACGTTTTCTTAGGAAGTGCAGCAAGTGTACACTTCATACTGTAAGAAAGAGCCATTGCAGTTACGCAGGCCTTCGAGGAAGGTCTTAGTTTTGCTGCTTGTTGTCGCAACTAGTTATGTCCCTATTGGACAAATCTCCCAGTAAAACATAATCAAGATATAGAACAGCATCACCATCGGCAGACACATAAGCAGATGAAGAAGATGCCAAAACAGAAATATCAAGATCAGCTCTTTCACCCACCGAGTCAGAAGATATTGAAGCATAGCGCTTTGAGTATGATACATAGAGATTGATTCAATAGAATAGGGGACTCCCTAAATGAAGTGGTGTCTGCTCAAAACCATCGACCCTTTGTCAGTGTTTTCAGTGGTACATATGAAGCGGGCGAATACGGTCCAGCCCCTTTTTGATCCTTAAGAGGTACGGTCTAGTTTCGAGTGTACTATCTATATCAGTAAGTGTAAGTCAAAGCAGAAAAAAGGGAAATACCGTAGGAATTAAAAGATGGAATAGAGCCGGACAAGCACTGGCTTTCGGCACTTCTGCTATCCGGCTAGCTATTAAAAGCATCGAGAAAGAGTGCTGGAATAACTACCTTCCCAGTCTATCGGGACTCTACCTATTTTTTATCTTATTCCCATGAGTTGAACTCCATTAATCCGCTCTCCGGACTTCTTCCTTCTAGGCGAGTAAGGGCATAAACTTCTGTAAAAAACATAGAAAGAAAAATTCACGAAGAAAGCACCGGTAAGGTTGTACCTAAGCCTAAGATCTGGCCTTTACTGGATCTGGATCGAATTCCCTCTGCGAGCTACCAGATCTAATGCACCATTCTTCGGCTTCTTACGAAGAGTACCAGATCGTCTTGTGTTTCATCAATCTTCGGCGGGGAGCTTTCTATTTGCGCTCCTTTTCTTTCAATGGGAGCTGCTCAAAACCATCGACCCTCTCCTCTGCTTGTGAGCATGAAACCATCAAGAGTCAAAGCTGAGACAAGGCTAATCGTGATGTCTTACTATAATGGATATCCTTAGTCCCTCGCTACTTTAAGCTGGGTTGCCAATATCTGTCGTTTCGATAGCAATTCATCTTTGTTTACATGCTACCCTCCCTCCCCAAGTAATCACAGCTTTCTTCCCCTCAGGTCAAAGAGTAAAAACTCGCTTTCGAGCTAACCTTACATGAAGCTACCTGCCAACAAGCAAAGAGTTCTCATTCACGGGCATTCGTTCAGAGTCGACAACAGCAAGAAGGAAAGGAAAGAGAATAGCATATAGAGGAAGGGAATGAGATGAAAGTACGGAAATAAGGACGTTACCCCCTCGGGGGGAAGAGAGAGACTTCCTTAGTTAGCTGTAAGATCAACAAGAAAGAGACACCACTTCTCGAGATCTCGCTTAGTCTTTGTTTGAATAGAGCCGCAAACCAGATGTTGCTGTGCCGGAATGAGACTGCCGCTATTACACGAAGAGAGTAGATGTGAAAACCGAAAGAAAGGGTCGATGGTTTTTCGCTCCTCTCCTTTCAGTCGAGCTGCTTCGCTCCACCCATACTTACCTCAGAAAGGTCTGAATTCAGCCTCTACGCCAGCTTTGTGCCTTGACCTGGATGACATTCAATATCATGTACCCATGTTCCTATACGTATATCGGCTAATGGTATGCAATTTCCTATTTGAAAATTTAGATCAAGTATCTCCTATCTATAAGCAGGGGGGCGTGGCCAAGAAGCAGCCAGCTGACTGCCCCCTTCCACTCGGCCTTTCTTCGCTGTGTGAACAAGGTCTTAGTATGTATGGGCAGGTCGCAATAAGTGGCTGGTCGAAGGTTTAGACCAATCGCAATTTATCACCATCTTGCCCGCTTCCAATTGATGACTGGCTATTATATAAGTGTTGACCTAAGCCCCTGTGCTGGGGCTCGGCTCCCGAACCGTACGTGAGCTGCCTCGTACGGCTCTTCCTAAGAACTTGAAGCCCCATCTCTCTAAATAGAAAAAAATGAATTTACAAGACAAAGACAAAAAATACTTTTTCAAAAAGCCTTCGCCCTCCTATTCAACGGGGCTATTAGAGAAGCAGCTTCGTTCCTTGACTTCTTTGCTCAGTCAAGCTTCCTTGTTCCTTAGTGTAGTCTCGGTCCATAGTTTAAGACTCCGTTCCTTATAGCCTAGTCTATATCCACAGCTGACGTGACTCCGTACCGACGCCTTTCCCTTTGTATACGGCTAAGTGACTTCGTAACCTTAACGTACTTTCTTTCTTACTGTAGCATAGGCCTTCGTCGGGCTTTCGTCCCTTCGCCTATAGATGGCGGCTTGGCTTCGCTATCGCTCATGACTTGGTATAGAGCCGTGTAGTCGCTTATAGAATGCCGACTACTATTTATTTTCCACTTAATAAGGGAAGGGGGGAGGGAAGCGAAGCTTAGCGAGCTTTATAAGGCCGACCACTACATAAGTCGCTGGCGGAGAAAGCTCTTCGAGCTTCCCTTCATTCGTTGCTAAGCCAAGGTCCCAGGTCTCCGAGTCAGCCCGCGCTTTTTCGAAGAATCCTGCACCCATGGGCATACGGCCTGGCAGGCCTTCCCTTTCCACCGGAGCTTCATGGGCGTTGCCCCGTTCCCCAATCAGATGTTTGGATGTGAGCTATACTCCGCGAGGAGCCAACCGGGCGTATGGCCTTGCCTTGCCATTTGACCTCTCTTCCCGTGTGACTAGGAATGCTCAGTGACAACCTCTCAATTGTCACCGCCTGGCCTCTCTTGCTACCACGGTAGCACCTAGTGTGGTCAGCACCAATCGTGTTCGGGCAACGAAGCTTACACTCATTCACATTGGTTCATCCTGCTATGCCCTGGGCCTTTTGCTCTTCTAACGTAAAAGGTGGCCGGCCATTCGTCAAGGCCCAGGAATCCGCTGGACATCTCAGCGGCGGGATTTGATACCCGCATCCGATCGAAGTTCCATTTTAGTGCCCCCCTAACATAAAGGAGAGCTCTTTCTAGGTGGGTCGCTTTGCGCAAGACATTGCTTAGGACCAACGGGTCACACGACAGGTGCACGATCCACTTTGCACGTTCCATCCTTCGTCCCTTCGCCTATCGGCTTGGCAGGCAAGCTACCTTGATCCATCTTCGGCTTCGATTTGTTATGCTCAGAAGCTCCAACAAGCCCTAAAGTCTCTTGCCGCCTAAAACTCTGCCAAGAGAGCGCTGCTTTACGTTTGATCCTATGTGCCCAGAGAATGCTATGCGTTCTCCACTTTCGGATCTCGCAAAGAGAGAACGTGTTTTTTCCTCTGACTTTCTTCATTCGCGGAGCGAAGAAAGCGGGCTTTGCCCCAGCTACGGCTATCCTTGGGAAAGCAAAAGAGCTACCGAAGGGTCGATGGTTTTGAGCAGTCTCTCCCTTGGCTTTTGGAGAGGAGAATGCAGAGAAGAAAAGGTCCTTCGCGCAAGTTTTTTTGCTTCCTGCGCCCTTACTAGTAAAGGGGCTCTTCGACCAAGAAGGCATTCTGGTAGGAAGGCCGACCACTACATAAGCCGCCATCAGTCCAGGAGAGAAGCAAGCTACCTTTCTTTGATCCACCTTCCCCGGCAGGGAAGAGAACGAAAATGGACCGCGGATGGCGGTCGTGGTAGATTCTCGAATCTTACGCGGGGGAGCGAACTCTTCTATCGTGTTGCATTTCCTCTGGCGGACCCCCTCTTTCCATCGTACTAGAGCGATTCGAGAAGAACGATTAGGGTCATATTCTATCCTTTCTACAATGCCCATAGACGAAGTGCTTCGTTTCAGATCAATTCTTCGCTGCAATCGCTTCGATCCACCCCCTCGGTGAAAAACCGTAATACGCCCTGAGGAATTTCTACTAGGAGACCTCCCTGTACTGAAAGTGAATTGTCTAAGTGCTCTCCTTTGTCTCATTGTCTATCTCGTAATCATTCGATTCCGTCCAAATTAGCTCCTACTCCTACTCCTTCTCCTCCTTCATCCTCCTTGGTCCTTTTGACATAACACTCTCGGCCGCTTAAGAAACTTACTATCTCTCTCTTTCTATCTTTATATGCAATTTCTTTATTTAACTCGAAGAGTGACTACTGATTTCTGCTCGTAGTTCCTCTTTTGTTAGTGTACTCGTGGGACTCGGTAGGCAGAAAGGAGCCGAAACCTGTGTCCCACGCTAAGCAGTTTGCGTGGTTGTCCTCCATAGTTAAGTACAGAAATAAGTTTAACTACAGCCCTTTTTTTACTGTTTTTTCCTTGTTCGACTAGTAGCAGGTATCGTCTTACTAGTAAAGTAATTGGACTAACGTCCTTTCCTTCCTCGACCAAGGGGAGAGGAAGGGAAGGCTCGATGGTTTTGAGTCGTGCAAAGCTTTGGTTTCGAACTGTCCAGGGGTCAGGTCACTTAAGAGTCACTAAGAGGTATTTAGGAGTTAAAACAAGAGAGTAAGAGGAACAACTTAAGGTTCGAGAAGATCTAACCTACCAGGAGTATCCCTTAAGAACTGTTGCCCCGCAAGGAACAAGTGTTACGAACCAAGACAATACCTTACGTTAGAGTCCAGTGGTCATACCGACGAAGCATAATAATTAGAAGTACAGAAGGAATCTTTGACAATCAACTAAGGGTTACTCCCATCCAACCACGATCCCTAATAGGGGCTCACTTCCTATGCCAAATGATCCTTCTTTGGTACTACCTTCCTGGCTCTAGTCTTGCTGAATAGTCAAACTAAATTCCTCTAGAGCATGAAAACTTTCGTTTGTTGGGCATACTTCTGTATAAATGGGACTTTTTCATTCTTTTGAATGAGGACACATCCAAGTCAATAGCTAGAGTTTTGCTGGGTGAATAATTCTTTCGTCCGGATCACGACCCGGTACGCGTGGCTAAGCCAAAGCCCTGAAAGGGCGGTGGGTAATATTGTCAATTAAAAGGAAAATCATAGTCTTATTCGGTTGTCTACCGCTCCGTGGGTTGCTAGATTGGGCAGGCGGAATTGCTAAATACCAGATGAGTCCATCGTGCTATCAGAGGGGAATGCCCTTAAATTACTAGAAATCAGGAAAATTGCAAACGAGCTCCACCTTTTTGTCTTTCTGATCGACCTGAACTCCCACAGGGAACAGAGTCAATAAATTATTCAACTGTGCTGAATTAAGAAAGTAGAGGGAAAATGAGAACTAATAATAAAAATTAACTTAAACTAAAAACTAATAAGAAATTAAATAAAAAGAAAGAAAGCCAAGGAGAAACCCGAGCTATCCTTATTCCAATTGATCATAAACTCCTAAAGACTCAATTCTTAATTAACCATTTGGACGTAGAAACTCGCAAGATTATTTTATTTTGATAATAAAAGTGACGCACCCAATTATTCTCTTATTATTAGACAACCAAGTATTGACGCAATCTCAGTTACAATGGCTAGTTGGAAAGCTTGTTTAAAGCCAATCGATTATCGGATTTCACCAACCCAACGACCACTGCCGGGGTGAAACCGATTTCTAGTTGAAGATGTGCTTACTTAATAGAGTGGCAAGAAGAGCAAGGAGAGTGAAAGTATCCTCATGGGCCAAACAAAAAGAGGTTTACCAACGTAAAATGCAATTTAAAGGGATACAGTGGCTCTGCTCTTAGGGAGAGAATCCAAGGATTCTGTGAAAGGGCTTCCCGATTTATGATTGAATCTCTTACTCTTTCTATCAGTCGTGTTTTTGATTTTCTCTCTGAGCTGGATTCCGTCAACTTGCTTGATTCACTAACCTCGTGTTCTCATCCAAGGTCAGGTCGAAGTCTTCCTTCCTCTTTCTCTATAGGTTCTGTCATCTGCAGGCGGCTGCCGCATTCTGACAATTGGATGTTGAAATCCCCGTCTGGGGTCTTGTCTACCTTAGCCTTACCCTGATCAAATCTCTCTCTCATTATTGAATATCAAGTTACTTTCTTAAAGTGAGATAGAGAGAGTCATCGCCCAGTAGTGCTTTCGCCGGTAAAGGCATTGAAGCTTTCCTCACCTCCGAGTCTAACACTATTTGCCTGTGAGACCCATCTTCAAGATGAAGTCCTTTTATTCGTGCCCTTGGAAAAGCCCAGTGACGAATGCGTGTCCGCCTGGCCCATCAAGACACCACCTTAGTCATTCCTGAAGTAGGAGCCACGTGAAGAGTACCAGACCGGTGCTTGTATGTCTGTCCATTCCAGGGTCGATAGAGTCTACGAACGGAGTACACCAAGTGAGAGTTCACGAATGTGTCAAATGAATTGTTGAACGAGACCTTCAATGAGTCTACGGTAGAAAGACCTCTCTGCTGCTCATGGACTGGACTCTGGAGAGGGTGCTAGGGATTATCTACCTTCTGCAAGTGCAGTATAGGAAGGCTAAGGAGAAGTCCCAGTTTCCTGTTTACTGGTTAGCCCGCTTGCAGGCGGGCTTGTTCTAGTTGCAAGAGCACACAAGACAAAAAAAGAATCTCAAGAAAAGCGAGTGAGCTAGGTGGAAGTCGACATTTTCGAATAAAAGGTCTTGCTTCATTCTACGACTCATGATATAATCGTTCGTAGATATAATATCGTATGTAATATTCTATTATAGCAAACGAAAGAAAAGGGCTTTCTTTCACAAGCATGATAACTCCATTAAAGGGATCCACTAACCACATTTAAGGCGGACGATAAGAAGGATGTAGGAATCTCCTTTTGTTTATTCAAGATGCTAGCAGCGGATTTACCGCCATGAACCAGTCCATAGGAGCTAGGCAAGGAAGAAGATGTCTGAGAAGGGGTGCTTTGGATCGGGAGTAACCACTAGTGATAGGGCAAAAATCGGGGGAAGGACAAAGGAAAGAGCAATGCCTACATTAAATCAATTGATTCGTCATGGTAGAGAAGAAAAACAGCGCACGGACCGTACTCGAGCTTTGGATCAATGTCCCCAGAAGGAAGGAGTATGCCCACGTGTTTCAACGAGAACACCGAAAAAACCTAATTCAGCTCTACGTAAGATAGCCAAAGTGCGGTTAAGCAATCGACATGATATATTTGCTCACATTCCAGGCGAAGGTCATAATTTGCAGGAACATTCTACGGTCTTAATAAGAGGGGGTAGAGTGAAAGATTCGCCAGGTGTGAAATCCCATTGTATTCGAGGAGTCAAGGATTTGCTGGGAATTCCGGATCGAAGAAGAGGCAGATCCAAATATGGTGCAGAAAAACCCAAATCGATATGAATGGAAGATGCCTCTGAAACTTCTTTTTCTTGGTCAGGAGAGGATCGATGTAATTGAGCTCGACTGAAAGGAGAGGGAACAACCACAACGTTAGGCCCCAAAACTATACGAAGCCCTTCCGAATGACCTATAATATAGTCTACTATACTCTTTCTTGGCTAGTGTAGTAGACTATATTCGCCCATGGAGATTGAGCTACTGGAGGTAGAGTGTATAAACCTCTATTCTGCCTATGACTCTTTGCTTTATGACAAAAAAGACAACGGTCTACAAGACGCTTGAGTCATTTTAGGCCAAAATAAGTTTTCTTGAACAAGAGCTAGAGTTTTATCCCTGCCAAAGTGTCCAGCAAGGCCTCCCACATGTGCTTCCCTAAAGATAGCCTCCCGCAAAGAACACTGAGGAATGCACAAAAAAAAAAAAATAGGAGTAAGCTGTGACACGTTCACTAAAAAAAAATCCTTTTGTGGCCAAATTGATAAACTTAATACAAAAGCAGAAAAAGAAATAATAGTAACTTGGTCCCGGGCATCTACCATTATACCCACAATGATAGGACATACCTTTGGTATCCATAATGGTAAAGAGCATCTGCCTATTTATATAACAGATCGTATGGTAGGCCACAAATTGGGAGAATTTGCACCTACTTTCAATTTCCGAGGACATGCAAAAAGCGATAATAGATCTCGTCGTTAATATTAAATAGAAAATGATGCTTATGAGAATTCATTACTATTAATATAATAGGAGGCAACTTTATGCTAAAAAAGAAAAAAACAGAAGTATATGCTTTAGGTCAACATATATCTATGTCTGCTGACAAAGCACGAAGAGTCATTGATCAAATTCGTGGACGTTCCTACGAAGAAACACTTATGATACTAGAGCTCATGCCCTATCGAGCATGTTATCCCATTTTTAAATTAGTTTATTCTGCAGCAGCAAATGCTAGTTACAATATGGGTTCCAATGAAACCAACTTACTCATTAGTAAAGCTGAAGTCAACGAGGGTACTACCATAAAGAAATTTAAACCCCGGGCTCGGGGGCGTAGTTATCCGATAAAAAGACCTACCTGTCATATAACTATTGTAATGAAAGATATATCTTTAGATGATGAATACGTAGAGAGAAATTCGTTAAAAAAACCTAGATGGAAAAATAAACATACAGCTATGGTATATCATTATATGTATAGTAGTGGAGGAGTATGGGACAAAAAAGAAATCCACTTGGTTTTAGACTTGGTACAACCCAAGGTCATCATTCTCTTTGGTTTGCACAACCAAAAAATTATTCTGAGGGTCTACAAGAAGATCAAAAAATAAGAAATTGTATTAAAAATTATGTTCAAAAGAATACGAAAATATCCTCTGGGGTAGAGGGAATTGCACATATAGAGATTCAAAAAAGAATCGATTTGATCCAAGTAATAATTTTTATGGGATTCCCAAAACCATTACTAGAAAATCAACCACGAGGAATCGAAGAACTACAGACGACTCTACAAAAAGAATTTAATTCTGTGAACAGAAAACTTAACATTGCTATCACAAAAATTGCAAAACCTTATGGAAACCCTAATATTCTTGCAGAATATATAGCTGGGCAATTAAAGAATAGAGTTTCATTTCGAAAAGCAATGAAAAAGGCTATCGAATTAACTGAACAAGCAAATACAAAGGGTCGATGGTTTTGAGTTCGACTCCTTCATCTTTTGCTCCAATTGCGGATTTAGTTGATATAGAAGATGTTTCAACTGACAGCGCCATTGAGGTGGAGACATTGGAGGTTCCCAAAACGAAGGAAGTCTTTGTTCATGGGGATAATGAGTTAATTCAGTCAATGCAGTTAAATGCTTCTCGTCGTGTGGGCTTATCGGCAGATGCTGAAGGGGTTATGCAGCCTCGCGGCAAGAAAATTCATTTGAGAAGTAAATCGTTCGATGTGAAACAGCAAGGTTCATTAGTTTCAAAAGAAGATTTGTTGCTGTTCAAAAGTAAACTTCCCAAGCGCATTGAACAGGCCAGTTTGAAGGTTTTTAGAAAATAAAGGAGAGTTAGGGGAGTTGGAGCTTATGAAACTGCCGATTCCAGTTTCAGATTTGGTATTTCAGGCTGGTGCTGATGCTCCGGCAGGTACAATGACGGCGGTTCAGCAGCAAACTGTAAAAAAGAAGACGAGGGGACGTCCACGCAAGAATCCTGAGGCTTCAGAGTCCCAGGTAAATACTTCAAATACGTCATCTATGCCTGGTCTATAATGTCTACACCAATGAATTTTTTGGTGTGGAATATTCGCGGGATTTCCCGGGTTGATTCTGCAAGATATTTAAAAAGTATTTGTTTTTATAATAATGTTAGATTATTGGTTCTTATTGAGCCTATTACTGCCGAGAGTCAGTTAGATGCTGTTAGAATGCGTTTAGCTTTTGATTCGGCTATGTCTTTTTTGGAGGGGAAGGTGTGGGTTTTCTGGATGGCTGACCTCTCTTGTTCTTCTGTTACGTTCGCTGAGCAAATGGTACATTTATCTGTCACCTTATCATCTGGCTCGGTTGTATTTTTATCGGCTGTATATGCTAAATACTCGCGGGTGGGAAGAAGGTCTTTGTGGGCTGCTATGGAACTTGTTGCAGAATCGGTTAATGGTCCTTGGTTGATAGCAGGGGATTTTAATGTAGTTGCTTCTGTTGATGAGCGAATGGGGGGGGCAGCTCCTCGGATGGGTGATATTGATGAGTTTAATGTTGCTATACAGAGAGCAGGGTTAACTTCTTTGGATTTTGACGGTTCTTTGTATACGTGGACAAATGGTCGTCTTTGGCAGAGGTTGGATCGAGTTTTGGCTAATGCTCAATGGATGCAATTTTTCTCTTCTTCTCGTGTCTCTCATTTGGCTCGTGGTCGTTCTGATCATTGCCCTCTCCTTATTAAGTGTAATGATCAAGCTCGACCTAGAGGCTCGTTTCGATTTTTAAATGTTTGGGTCAAGCATAAAAATTTTTTCTCGGTGGTGGAGGATTCGTGGAATCAGCCTTTACAGGTTTCTGGGATGCAAGGTTTTTTTCTTAAGTTGATGCGGTTACGGGGTTTGGAATATTAATCACTTTGGGAATATTGGGGAGGCGGTAAAAGAAGCTGAGGCCGAGATGATTCGATGTCAGGAGGTCTATGATCTTTGTAGGGATGTTGATTCCAAAGTGAAGTATAATGAGGCAACGGCTAAGCATGCTAGGCAGTTGTCCATTGAAGCTGAGTTTTGGAGGCAAAAATCCTCTGTTAAATGGCTTCAAGCCGGGGATGCGAATACGGCTTTTTTCCATGCGGCAATGAAGCAGAAGAGAAGTAGGAATTTCATTGCTCGTATTAAACAGGGTGACGGCACTTGGTTGGAGGATTTGTAAGCTATAAAGAATTCGGCTGTGGATTATTTTTCTGGGTTGTTTGGTTATGATTCGGATGTTCAACAGCTTGGGCAAATTCAATTTCAGTTGCCACAAATTTCGCAGCATCAGAATTTAATGCTAGAAGATTTGCCCTCAGAGGAGGAGATTAAGAAAGTGGTGTTTGAAATTGACAAGGATAGTGCTGCAGGGCTGGACGCTTTCTCTGCTTTATTTTATCAGAGTTGCTGGGATATTATCAAGAGTGATTTATGTGCTGCAGTTGGTGAATTTTTTAACGGAGTAGCTCAGCCTAGGGGTTTTACTAGCACGGCCATTGTTTTGATTCCGAAGAAATAGGGAGCAGTGCAATGGAAAGATTTTAGCCTAATCAGTTTGTGTAATGTTAGTTCCAAAATATTGTCTAAGATCATGGCTGATCGGGTTAATTTGGTGCTGCCTCAAATTGTCTCTCCATTTCAGTCAGGTTTTGTTCCGGGGAGAAATATTACTGACTCAAAACCATCGACCCTTTGTCCTTCCCCTGAACTGGAGACGGAACTTTCTTATTCAACTATGGAGTTTCACCGCTGTAACCATCCGACTGTACGTGTGACTATGTATCCCCCAACCTATTCATATCTCTCTTGTACTAATGCCGTGTTACTCCCTTTCCTCTCCCGTTGGTCGAGCGTCTTCCTTCCTCTCCCTCCCTTCTCGACCCACCTTCTCTGCTGGGAAATCCCTCTGTATTGGTCAATAATCCCTAACTCGAGCTCTTCTTGAAGATCCTTCTTTGACTCAAGACTTGAGACTTAAAACCCTTTACTTGATAGGAACGGTTGACGAGACGGATGATGCCGTTGGCGAGCTCGAAAGCAGATAGCCAGTTCTAAGCCGTGCCTTTGAATCAATATAACTAGAAAGCGCCGGATTCTCTGCTTCCACCTAAGCCGTGCTTGCTAATCCTAGGAATTTTTCTGACCCATCTGTTCTACCCCCACTTCTTCTCCTTCACTGCCAGGTCGGATTACTTTGTGCTGTCTTCCCCTTCCTTGACTTTAAATCTTCTTCTTCTTCCGTGATATTCTCAATTGAGTGGAGCTTTCTGAGCTATCGTATTGGTAGTGCTAAAGATCCTATCCTATTCAGGACATTCATTGAGGAAGACTTAGTCGGCCATATAGCTTCACACAGGCGAGAGGTTTTATCTACTCATAAATAAGTCCAATACAATCCCATGCGCATCAGCTAACGCTTCCATTTCTTTTCCCCGTGCCGTGGTTTACTTCTTGGATTCAATTTCTTTATTTTATGGTAACTTGAAAA